TTGATTCAACACACTTCCACTGTAGTGTCCGAGTAGATACTTTGACTTTCTCTCGAACCATAGTAATTTTATTTGATCAGATCATTGAATCGTTTATTTCTCTTGAACCCTTTAAGCCTTTATTTAGTTCTATACACGTCTTTTTTTAGGGGGTCTACAACCATTATGTGGCATCGGGGTTACATCTCGTACGAAACTTAAAAGTATACCGCTTCTACGAATAGCTCGTAATGCTGCATCTCTTCCCAGCCCTGGGCCTTTTATCCTTACTTCAGCTCGTTGCATACCTTGATCCACTACTGCTCGAATAGCATTGCCTGCTGCGGTTTGAGCAGCAAAAGGTGTTCCTCTTCTTGTACCCCTGAATCCACAAGTACCTGCGGAGGACCAAGAAATCACCCGACCCCGTACATCTGTAACGGTCACAATAGTATTGTTGAAACTTGCTTGAACATGAATAACTCCCTTTGGTATTCTACGTACAGTTTTACGCGAACCACTACGGGTATTTTTACGTGAACCAATTTTTAATATAGGTTTTGCCATATTTTTTCATTTCACAAGAAATATATGGATATATCCATTTCATGTCAAAACGTACCCCTTTTTTTGCCAGCTCCTTAGAAGTGCCTTTTCCTTTAGTAAGATTATCCTTGTCTTTGTTTATGCCTCGGGTTGGAACAAATTACTATAATTCGTCCCCTCCTGCGGATTAGTCGACACTTTTCACAAATTTTACGGACGGAAGCCCTTATTTTCATAGTTGTTATTCCTTAATTCTCTGAATATACTTATTGTTTTGTTGGGCGAAAAAAAGGTTTCTTGATATTTTTTAATCTTGAATTGTATCTTCGTGAAAGGACTGTTGAAATTGAAAAAAAAAACCAGTTACTCATTTAAATCCTTGTTATGGAGTCTATAAAACGGCAGTCCCCTGATTAACTTATACCTATCAACTTACTAAAACTAAAATTTTTACTTTTTTCTCCTATATGTATACCTCATACAAAAATATGTCGAATACTTTCAGAAGCATGACCTAAAATAAAAAAAATTTTTGAGTATCTAAACAAAATCGAACCATGCCATTCGGCAGTGATTCAGAAAGAAAACTTTCATTAATTCATTTTTTCTTTAATTTCATTCGAGGTAAAATATTCTAAACTGTTTTAGCAGGGGTGGGATTACACAGCCCCCCTTTTTTCACAAATGGTAAGTTCCGGATATCCAATTTTTATATTAGAAAGATTACCATTTACCATATATAACACAAAATTTCTCCGCCGATTCTTTTTAGTCGAGCTTCGCGGTCTGTCAGTATACCTTGAGAAGTCGAAAGGATTACAATTCCTATTCCGCCTAAAATTCGTGGAATTCGTTGAGAGTTAGAATAGATTCGTAGACCTGGTCGACTTATTCTCTTTAAATTTAAACTAGTTTTATAGGATTCTTTCTTATTTCGTCTATGTCTTAGGGTTAAAATCAAAAAATATTGGTTGTTTTCGCGGTGTTTCCTTACGTTTTCGATAAAACCCTCTCGTAAAAGTATTTTAACAATGCTTTCGGTGATGTTAGTCGATCCTATCCGAACCGTTCCTTTTCTATTCATGTCAGCATTTCGTATAGAGGTTATTATATCAGCAATAGTGTCTTTTCCCATGATAAGTTAAAATTCCTTATTGTTCTATAATTTTGATATAATCAACATGTTCTTTTTCTTTTATTTATATATAGACGAATTATATATTAATATATGAATTAAATTATTAAATAGTTAATTATTAAGGGGTATATGCGTGATACACAATCTATATAATTAATTTTATTTCAATACCTTTTTTTTAATCCTATACTAACTCTCGCTATTTAGTTCTTATAATACCTCGGGAGCTAAGGAAACTATTTTAGTAAAGTTTAATTGTCTCAATTCCCGCGGGATCGCCCCAAAAACTCGAGTTCCTTTTGGATTTCCTTCTTGATCAATGACAACTGCGGCATTATCATCATATCGTATTATCGTCCCATTGTTACGTTTGAGTTCTTTACAAGTACGTACAATTACAGCTCTGATCACTTCTGATCTTTCTAGAGGAGTATTTGGTATTGCTTCCTTGATTACAGCAACAATAACGTCACCAATATGAGCATATCGGCGATTACTAGCTCCTATTATTCGAATACACATCAATTCTCGAGCCCCGCTGTTGTCTGCTACATTCAAATAGGTTTGTGGTTGAATCATATCATTTTTTTGTATCTCTTCTTTTAATGCAAAGGACGAAGTAAAAAAATATTGTTTGTCAAAAAAAGAAAACTTAGAATCTTTTTATCCTTTAATGTTATTTAGCTTTTTCATTCTATATTCCTATTCAGAAATAATGAATTGGGTTTTTATAGGCATTTTTGATGCCGCTATTGAAATAGCTTTTCTGGCTATATTTTCGGGTACACCACCCATTTCATAAAGGATTTTACCTGGTTTAACCACAGCTACCCAATACTCTGGAGATCCTTTACCAGAACCCATACGCGTTTCCGCAGGTCTTACTGTAACTGGTTTGTCTGGAAATATACGTACCCAAATTTTTCCACCACGTCGTACATTTCGTGTCATTGCTCGTCGCCCTGCTTCTATTTGTCTAGATGTGATCCAAGCAGGTTCAAGTGTTTGAAGAGCATATCTGCCAAAACAAATACGATTCCCACGAGAAGATATTCCTTTTAGTCTTCCTCGATGTTGTTTACGAAATCTGGTTCTTTTTGGGTTATAGTTGATGGGTTTTTTCTAAATTAGAAATTCCATCTCTACTACAGAACTGAACGTGAGAGTTTCTTCTCATCCAGCTCCTCGCGAATAAAAGGACAAAAAAACTTGTATTAAGATATAGATGTAGTTAATGATTAATCCTAGTAATCATGGTATTTTTTGAAATTTCATCTGATCTCTTCTAAATTTGTTTATGTCTTTTTCGAAATAGAATCCAAGCTGAATTCTATTTATTTTAAAATAATGTAATATCATCATCTCGAATGTCGGTTTTGTTAAAGTTCGAATATTCGAACAAATTCTTATTTTCTTTTATCTTTTTCGTTTTTTCGTATTTTATTACTTTTTTTATTGAAAAAAAAATAAATTTTTCGCCGGCGAATATTTACTCTTTCAATATCTATTTACGTTTGATGTTTATCTTACGAGGTCTCAGAATCAAAATCAGAATAGATACTAAAGTTTCTGGTTTATTCCGCCATCCTGTCCAATGAATTACTAAGATTTGTTTTTCACTAGAATCCTCTATATTCATGGGTTCCGTCGTTCCCATCGCTTCTTGATTGATCATTAGGCCCTAATTCTACAATGGAGCTCTTACATTAAATTTTGAATTTTATTTTTTAATTTTTTTGAGTCAATTTTCTCAGTTTTATTGGCTCAAGGCTCTTAATTTTTTGTTTTCGGAACAGATTTATCTAATTATTATGAATGAATCTGTATTGATGCTTTATTACATTGCTTTTTTTACAGCGACCTCATAGACTTTCCAAATTGGAATCATATATCATTAATATTCACTTTTTTCTCTCTTTCTTTCATCCTTCCATTTATCCGCATACTTTTCGATTACCTTTCATAACTTATAATCATATTTCTTTATTCTTTTTCTTGTTTTTTTTTATTCAGTTGCTACAATGATATGATCAGCCTATCATATCTTGACTGATTTTTTTGGATCCAGATAATGCGAAGCAATGAGTTGCTTAGGTTATTTATTAATGCTATAGTTATTAGTTGCTTTTATTAGGTAAGTTCTTTTTTTTGTTATCTTAATCTAATCCTAAACCAACGAGTCACACACTAAGCATAGCAATTATATCAAAGGAGTTTTGATGGAAATTTTTATTCAACCTTATAGAATTGCTTATTTTTTTCTTAAACATAAAAAAGAAGACTGCAATTTTTTTTTATTACTGTATAGTGTTATACTACATAGTTTTAGTTTTTTATCGTTGGATAAAATGTAAAGACAAATAAAGTTTTTTTATTCTTCGTCTACGAATATCCAAATTTTTATTCCTAAGACCCCATAAATAGTTCGAACTGTATAGGAACAATAATCAATTTTAGCTTCAATTGTTTGTAAAGGAACTCTGCCTTCTCTGATCCATTCAACACGTGCAATTTCTTTTCCGTCGATACGTCCTGCAATTTGTACTTGAATTCCTTTTGTATTCGCCTGTTCAGTTAATTCAATAGCTTTTTTCATTGCTTTTCGAAAAGAAACGCGATTTTTTAATTGGCCAGCTATAAATTCTGCAAGAATATTAGGATGCCCGTACGGATTGGAAATTCTAGTAATAGCAATGTTGAGTTTTCTATTGACACAATTAAGTTCTTTTTGAACATTCATCTGTAATTCTTCGACTCTTCGGGGTTTATCTTCAATTAATAATTTAGGAAATCCCATATAGATTATGATCTGAATGAGATCAATTCTTTTTTGAATTTCGATCCGCGCAATTCCCTCCATACCTGAGGATATTCTTATATTTTTTTGGACATAATTTTTAATACAGTCTCGTATTTTTTTATCTTCTTCTAAACTTTCAGAATACTTTTTTGGTTGTGCAAACCAAAGAGAATGATGACTTTGGGTTGTACCAAGTCTGAAACCGAGTGGATTTATTTTTTGTCCCATAGGCCTCCACTACTATATGTATCATAACATGTTAGATTTCTGTTTTCATTGCTACATTCAGGTTTTTTTAAATACATTAAATATTCTTCGTATTGTTGATAGAAGGATATATCTTCCAATACGATAGTTATATGACAAGTGGATCTTTTTATTGGGTAACTCCGTCCTCGGGCACGAGGTTTTAATTTTTTCACAGTATTTCCTTGGTTCACTTCAGCTTTACTAATGACTAAATTTATTTCTTTGAAACCCTTATTGTGACTAGCATTTGCTGCTGCAGAATAAACCAATTTAAAAATGGGATAACAT